TATAAACTGTATTGTTACTTTTGCTCCCGTCAGGATAAATCTGGCCCCTTCCCCTGTTTCCACCTACGTATATAGGATATTTTAAGAAGTGAATGTCTTTCTTAGTAGCGGGGTCCGGGGAAAGAATAGGAAAGGTGATTTCACTATATTTTTGACCAGGAACGGGGCCTATGACAAGAATATTTTTTTGATTGGGGCGATAGCTCTGAAAAGACAGATTACCCATCTTTTCTTTTATCTCGGGGGAAATACGATCGGGAGGGGCTAATTCAAAACCCTCTGGTAAAATAAGAACAGCCCCCACATTCAAACCCCCTTTTTTACCATTAGCAAGAACTTGTTTCAGTTGCGTATCATAAGGAATTCGAACAACTGCTTCAAATACAGTATCGGGAAGTACCGCTTGCGGAACCTCAATATCCACCGGTTTATTAGCTAAATGGCAATTGGCGCATACAATACGCCCAGTTGCTTCTCGTGGATTTTCATAACCCTGCTGTGCAAAAATGGGATATGCATTTGAAATAGATGTACGAGTTATTATATATATCATGAGCGATACGGAAATAGATCGAGTAATCTGTTCCTTTATCCAAGAAAAAGTATTTCTAGTTTGCATGGTCCAATCATTGATCCCGAAAATTTCTACAATAAATTGGGGTAGGTCACTAATGAAGTTTCCTATCCACGATTCTGTTATTTACTGGAAGAATTTGACTCGATTAATCTATAGGAATATAGGATGAATCTCCGGGATGGGTAGAAATATAAAGCGATTTTCAATGTTTTGCTTATGTACAACTGCAAAGTAAGAAAAATTATAATTGGATTAGGTAGATCATTTTTCAGTCATTCATTGAATGATAAATCACTACAAGTGACGGAGATACACGATTTAAATAACGGAAAATCCAATATTTTAAAATTGTATCTAGAATGACTGGAAAAGTGGAAACAAGGCCAGATATAATTTGATCATTATGAACAAATCCAAAATCCTTGTAGACAAAGCCAATCATCAATTCCCAACCATGGGGCGAATGAAATCCGATACATAAATCAGTTAATAAAAGAAGAGAAAAAGCTTTTATTGTGTCACTTAAGTTATATAGGAATTCCTGAGCCCAAGAGTTAAGAATAACAAGTTCTTTATTACCCAAAATAGAATAACCACTTAGAATAATGAAACAGATTATATTTGTCGAGAAGTGCAAAATCGTATGAATACGACCCTCGTTGTGTATCTTGATTAATTGGATTGTTTCTTTGTGAATTCCTATACGAAGGTTTTGTAGATGTGTCTCCGAGTATTCCTTGATTATTTCCTCTAAGAAGAGGAGTTCCTCTAATTCTATGAATTTTTCTAGAATACTCTTTTCTTCAATATCATTCAAAAAAGTTTCGGATTGCCTAGTATTCCACCAATTAGTAACCCACGATTCCAGACTTTTTTGAAAGAAGAGAGAAATCCACCAGGGCAAAAATACTATAGATGCAAGATATAAAAGAGGAGTGAATGCTTTCTTTTTTGCCATTTTTTCATCTGTGAATTGTTATAATGAACCTATCTCATTCGTTAACTCTATGTAATCTACTCTCACGCATCAATTCTATTACAAGTTATTGAACCTATGATTCACTATTTTTTATTTGTGATTTCGTGGTTAGGCCTTGAATCTAGAAAAAAATAAAGAAATAGACGAAAAATTCGAATGAATAAAGAATCAAAAAATATTGTTTCCCTTCCTATAGTCAAATTTGAAGCACATATCTCCTTTCGATCAATGCCCCGAAAACCACTTTAAATAATGAAGATGAATATTATTCAGATTTTGAGACGAAAGAACTCCTTTTCTATCATTCTATAAAAATCTCTAATATTTCGAAAAATTTAACTGACTATGAATAGTCAGGGATAGAATAATTGAGGGAATTTTCTGAAAAATATTGTGAAAAATGAGTGGCAAAAAACGACAGAAATTGACTAGTTATCATTACTAGTTATCATTATAAGAGATCCAATTTTTTGGTCATTAAGGAGCACAAAAAGAAGAAGGAGCACAAAAAGAAGCGTCGAAAAAATGACAAGATATGATCTATCTGAATCTAAAGTCTCAATTCCAACAATTAAAAAATGAAAAAAGGGGGATTCCTTATTTTGAAATGGTTTATTATGAGATATTTCGATTTGTTTATTATTTTTTTTATTGAATTGAGTTGCGTATATTTCGATACATATAAAAGATCCCCAAAAGAGTTTTTTTATACTTGTTCCATATATGTCTGCTTTGACTCGAATGAATGTTCTGAAGAAACCTCAATTAAGTTATGTTCTAGAAAAAGAGGATTCTTGCGTTTTTGCCCTCCTGCTGAGAAAGCATTCATTTATCGGCTCATTTATTAAAATACTTCAATTGGTACACGCAAGAAATAGGCCAATTCAGCAGCTTTTTGTTCCATTTCCCGTGGAGTAAAATTCTCATCAGTACGAGTCAATGGAATGGCTCCCTGGCCTCTTATATCCATATAAAGGACACGCCGAGCAGAAATACCCTCTTTAACTTCTATTCTGACGGATTGAATATCTTTTATAAGAAATCGCAGGAAGACCCGACGATTTTTTCCAGGAAATCCCCAACGAAAGATACACACTATTCCGTCTTTTATATCAAATCGATCATAACCACTACCTACATTCCACGAAATTGTGCACCACAAATAGGAGCTAATAAAAAGACCCGCGATCCCATAGAAAGACATCACAATTCCTTGTGGAAAAAAAACGATTTCCTGAGACGGAAATAAAGATATCAAATTTCTACCAAGATAACTCGAGGTTCCAACCAACAAGAATCCTAATGAACCTAAAAAAAGGATAATAGCCCAGCAGAAATTACTTGTTTTTCGAGCCCCCTTTATAGGTTCTATCCATATATGTTCTGATCGACAACTCATACTTGATCCCGTTGCTTTTTTTGGAATTGAGAGAATACCCCAAATGAATTTGACTTTAGTCCGTTTGTTTCCGAAGTAACTCGCATCAACTAGCACTAGTTTGATGTGAACCTTTAGGAGTAATTCATTAAATTGGTTAGATCTAAACTAATAACATACCCTTCGTATGATCTCACTAAAGATAGCCACATACATATAGATAGACCAACGTTACAGTTCCGCCATCCGCCGATTCGGGTCTATTTGAAAATAGCTAGAACATAGAATTTTCTGGAGACATAAGAATTTTTCGGCGGAAGCCGCTTATACCAATTTATACCATATTTTGCTAAATGGATATCTGTGTTGTGTTATGATACAAACGTCAATTGAAAAAAAAAAACGATGAGATTTTGTGCCATCGGTTCTAAACAATCTTATTTTTTTGAACATGAAGAAATAAAGAAGCCATTGCGATTGCCGGAAATACTAGACCTACTAAAGGGACCAAAACAGAGGGAAAGTTAAGAGTTGTCATAGAATGGGTACCTCGATTTACTATTTGTACCTGTTATTGTTATTATTATTTAGATTTTATATTTATTATTGATAATATAAAGATATCTTATTATATATCTTATTATATATAAGGATATCTTACTTATTATAATTTGATAATTCTAAATTGGAATTATTATTACTTAATATCTATAGATATAAGTATCTATCTAAGTGAGTATATAATGTAGTTTTTTTTCTTTCTACATGAAGGATTTGAAAGGATATGGATGAGATATTATTTTATTCATTTTTTGCTTTTGTCTTCGAATTTCATTTATTAAGCAAAAAGTTTATTAAAAATCAATTAGATTCTACTTATTTATTTAGATTCTATTTATATTGAATTGAAGGGTTTGTTAGAATCCCATCCAGCAGGGATTCTTAGTCAAAATAGGATTATCGTAAAATATAGAAAGATAAAAAATTCTATATTTTCTAGAGTTTAATTATATAGACGAGAAGAAGATATTTTTTTATTTGCCTAATTATAAGAATCTCATCTTTTATCTTGTTAATAGAGGCTTCTTGATCAATAATATAGAAAAGAATCAGGAATATAGAAAAGGGGGCGGATTTTCTATTTTCTGTGACTTTTGATTCTTTATACAATTAGATCTTATGTCAACAAAGAAAACCCCATTCGTCTAATTTTGACTTGGATTCCGATAAACTAATTACTTATTTGCTCAAAATAATTGAACTTAATGTTTTAATTTTGATTCAAAGGAAAGAAAGTGTGGAGTTGAAATAACTCACTCAGAACGCTTTTTAAAGGATTACGTGGTACGATTAGATCGAATAAGCCCTTCTGGAATAAATACTCAGCCGCTTGTGAACCGTCGGGTACTTTTTTATTCAATGTTTGTTCGATTACTCTTTTACCCGCAAAGGCAACGTAGGCATTGGGTTCAGCAATAATGATATCCCCCAACATACCAAAACTAGCTGTCACCCCACCGGTAGTAGGAGATGTAAGGATTGGTACATAGAATAACTTTTTATTGGATTGATAATCATATAAAGCAGAAGATATTTTAGCCATTTGCATCAAGCTCAAACTTCCTTCTTGCATGCGTGCCCCTCCGGAAGCACACACTATAATAAGAGGTAGAAATTCTTTAGTAGCGTATTCAATCAAACGGGTAATTTTCTCCCCGACTACAGATCCCATACTACCCCCCATAAACTGAAAATCCATAACCGCAATTGCTACGTTAATACCGTCTAGTTGCCCTATGCCTGTTTGAACAGCCTCGGTTAATCCTGTCTTTCTTTGATAAGAATCGATACGCTTTTTATAAGGCTCCTCCTCCGAATGAAATTCAATGGGATCCAGAGAGACCATGTCTTCATCCATAGGCTCCCAAGTACCCGGATCGATCGAAAGTTCGATTCTATCTGAACTACTCATTTTCAAATGATATCCACATTGTTCACAAAGATTCATTTTTGATTTAAAAAATTTCTTATAATTTAATCCATAACAATTTTCGCATTGAACCCAC